GCCAATATTTTATTACGAATAATTCCGACAACTTCAGGAGAAAAAGAGGCATTTACCTATTACAGAGATGGTGCGATTTGATTCTTTTTTTTTTTCGCCCTTAGTCTTAGGAGTATGATCCGGGATAGAAAGAAAGAGGTGAAATAAATCTACACTTATTGAAGGTGAAGTTTGGAAATAGAACAATCCCTTCTGTCGTGTATCCCCGATTAATGCAGCCTCGGATGCTTCAATTGTCGAGTCGATTCTAGTATTGAGCGAAAGGTTACACCTATAGGTTCTGTATTACAGGTCAATCCGACTCCACTAATACCAATAGGGGGCATAGGGGAAGAAGCACTACACTTCGGAATCAACAACACGAAAACTTTGTTATAAATTACTCCCTTTCCTTATCTAGATTGGGACGAACAAGAATGGTTGGGACAGCAAAAATCCATCTCGTTTGTACTTTGGATACCCGTATAACCATCGAAGACTGTTGAAGTGACTAATTCCTGGAAATTAAAAGGCGTTAGGGACAAAGAAATTGTTGGAGTTACGGCTTCTTTTCTATCTAGTACCAACCGTTTGCTGGTAAGAAAAGATCTTTTGCAGGAAGGTTGGCTAGAGATTTCTTGCAAAAACACTAGCCCCGCTCGGTTCAGAATGAGAATCTTTCAATCTTTTTTTTTTTTTTATTCTATGTATTATTCTCATTATGCACAATCAAGGGAGGAGCCGTATGAGATGAAAATCTCACGTATGGTTCTGGAACGGAGATTTTTGAAATCGAATGACGACCGTAACGGATGTCGGCTCAATCCGAAGGAAATTATGCGGAAGCTTTACAGAATTATTATGAAGCTATGCGGCTAGAAATCGATCCTTATGATCGAAGTTATATACTCTATAATATAGGCCTTATCCACACAAGTAACGGAGAACATACAAAAGCTTTGGAATATTATTTTCGGGCACTCGAACGAAATCCGTTCTTACCGCAAGCTTTTAATAATATGGCCGTGATCTGTCATTACGTGCGACTCTCTCTACTATAGAAAGAAAAGAAAGATAAAATCCGCTATTAAATACTAGAAACAAATAGGCTTTCTACATATGAATCGTCCAAAACAACGATTTTTATCAGCTGTAGCAAAGAAAAAAACTTCATAGAAGTCAAAATATGAAGAAAAAGATATGCCTAGATACTTTATTCTATGGATAAAGGATCTAATTGATAGAGGAAGCACCGTAAAGATCAATTAACGAGGTTTTGGGCCGATACAATAAAAACTGCTTACTTATGTTAATATGAAATAAGGTTAGGAATCCACTTATGTAATAGAGTCGATCCACTAAGGTATTGAGCAGCGGTGTAGCATCAGATCCCAAAGATAGTAAGTCTTTTCTTTCGAAAGGCTTTTTCAAAGATTCTATATAAATTTCGATATGAAACCGAGATAGTTACCTTTGCAGAAAATTCTAACGATAGGGGAAATACCTATGCTTTACTCTTCTGAAGGTGGGAGAAAAGATAAAACGAAACTTGATTATTAATATTAATCAAAATTCAAGTTTGAAACTCATGTAATTAACCTATTTTTTCTTTTTTTTGTTAACCCGAAACGAAAACGGGATGGATCTATGAGAAATCTCATTCAATTAGATATAAGATATCCGCGGTATGGTATATAAAAACTAAAACAGGGCGCCGAAAGAAAAAAGGGACTGCTGAGCCGTATGAGGTAGGAAACTCTCAAGTACGGTTCTAAGGGAAGGAATTTACCCGCCTATTCCGACCGGGGAGAACAGGCCATTCAACAGGGAGATTCTGAAATTGCGGAGGCTTGGTTCGATCAAGCCGCTGAGTATTGGAAACAAGCTATAGCACTTACTCCTGGTAATTATATTGAAGCGCATAATTGGTTGAAGATCACGAGGCGTTTCGAATAAGAGCACTAAATACTATAGACACTATAGAATATTATATTATTATGATTTAGAATTTTTTTTCTATTTGTTATAATTTGTTTGTTGACCTTATTCCATTAAATAACATGGAGCACTCCTCTGGGAAGAATCAATCAAATAATTTCATTATATCCCCTCTAAGCTCGTTCTTCCGGTATTTCGTAGGGACAACAGTAGAGAATTTTTTTCTGCTATTAAAATAAAACGAAAACTAATAAAAGAGATCCTCGAATGACTCAATATAGATACCAGTATGTCTCTTAGTAATAACTACTCGCGCGATTGGGAAGAGATTAATATAATATGTAAGACATGAAATTTTAAGTCATTCGATTTAGGAACTTAACTTAAAATTGAGATATGAATACACCCGATTGCACAAAAATGGTTTTTGCGTCAATTCAAAACCTAAGAAGGTCCGTTGAGCGCCTCGCGGCTATGTCATAATAGATCCGAACACTTGCCCCGGAGCGACTTCCAGATCATAATTGCTCTAGTGAATAACTAAAGAAAAAAATATAGGGGAGATAAAATAATTCGAATCTCT